CGAATAGAACATGACCATATGAGTTGATACCCTTCCTATAGATAGGAAAGATATCCGCTATGGGTCTATTTTTCTATCTGTATATATATACATGCAGGATCCAGCATGCCCTTTTGTCAAGTAAAAAAAAAACTACCCTTGATCCATGCCCGAAAGGGGGTGGTAATAAGTCATTCATGGTAAAACCCTCCATGATACATTTTTTTATTACAAATTTTTTGTCGATAAAGGGATCAAACGGTTTGATAAGGGGATCAAATGGTATAGTTCTTTTGTTGGTAAATTGGAGGATTAGAAACATGACTATTGCTTTCCAATTGGCTGTTTTTGCATTAATTGCTACTTCATCAATTTTATTAATCGGGGTACCTGTTGTATTTGCTTCTCCTGATGGTTGGTCGAGTAACAAAAATGTTGTATTTTCCGGTACATCATTATGGATTGGATTAGTCTTTCTAGTAGGTATTCTTAATTCTCTTATCTCTTGAACCTATTTGTTCTAGATCTAAAAATGAAATGACCCCTCCCCCGAAGTTTTTCCGATTGTGAGACACATTAAAAATGGAATATAAGCCTCCAAAATTCAAATAAAGAAAACTAAAAAATTTATAGGGAGGGGTCAAACTTCTGGAAAAATCTTATATCTTATATTGTAAAACTAAAAAAAACTAAACAATAAATAAAATATACATTTCTATAAGAAATATAAGAAATCTAATAAGAAATCTATAAGAATTTAATAATTAATATTAGAATATTCTTGTTATGCTTCCGCATCAAAGCGCGATTTAGATTTAGTACTTTGAATTTAAGAATTCAATTCTCTTCTTTTTTAATTTAATGAACTCTTGTCTTTTCTTTTCTTTTTGAATCTTATGCCTGTTGGTATTCCAAAAGTACCTTTTCAAGGTCCTGAAGAGGAAGAAGCATCTTGGGTTGACTTATACAACCGACTTTATCGACAAAGATCTATTTTTTTAGGTGAAAGGCTTGATACTACGCTGGGGAATCAAATTGTTGGCCTTCTTACGTATCTCAATATAGAGGATCCTACCACAGATATTGATTTTTTTATAAATTCTCCGGGTGGAGGGATACGACCCGGAGTATCTGTTTATGATATGATGGGAGGAGTGGAAGCAGATGTACAGACAATATGCATAGGAACAGCCGCTTCAATGGCATGTTTTCTTCTCCTAGGAGGAGAACCTACTAAACGTATAGCATACCCTCACGCTAGGGTAATGATGCATCAACCTATAGCTGATCTTACTGTTAGCCCATCAGGGATAGATCATTTCATGGAAATGAGCGAAACAGCCAGGTTGTACTACGCGTGCATAAAAGGATATGCACAAAGAACGCGCAAACCTACCTGGCTTATACACAAGGACATGCTAAGGGATACCTTTATGACACCAGAAGAAGCCCAAGTTTATGGAATTATTGATCAGATAGGGATGGATACACCAGAAGAATCCCAAGCTTATGAAATTTTTGATAAGATAGGGATGGATTGAATATTAGAATATTCTATAAATATATTAAAATATATTAAAATAGATTCTAAAATTCTATAATCTAGAATCCTATAATAATAATAGAATTAATTAGAATTTTTTAATTTATTAGATTGACCCACAATAATTTCTATAGCCTTTCCCAGTTCCACCAGGTCGCCATGAGTAGGACTCCGGCCATAACACAATCGGCAGATTGCCGATGTACTCCTAAAGATGTACTCCTACAAGTAAAGGGGGATAGATCTAATTTATTATATAGATATAATATCTATATAATAAAAATAGAATTAGACTATAATATATATATAAATATAGAATCTTATATACAATACAATTTGATTCCTTATTGATTACTTATACAATTGTGATTACAAATACAATTTGATTACTATTTTATAGATATAGATAGATATAGAATCTAGAATTCCTATTTTTTTAATTTCTGATTACCCCTAACAAAGTATCAGACCTAGCTCTGCACAAATAGAATCTATATATTACGTATCAAGGACGATAAAAATGCGGATATAGTCGAATGGTAAAATTTCTCTTTGCCAAAGAGAAGACGCGGGTTCGATTCCCGCTATCCGCCCCGCGCCCCCTATTTATGTATTTAATAGTATAAGGGATTAAATAGAGTTGACTCTGATAGTATAGTGTATCCCCCCTCCCCCTTCTCCTTGAACCCCAAAAGAAAAAAAAATAGTAATTCATTTTTCATTTTAATTAATTTCTAGTTAATTAAATCAAACCTCCTTTTTTTGTCAAAAAGATGTTGCGGAGACGGGATTTGAACCCGTGACCTCAAGATTATGAGCCTTGCGAGCTACCAAGCTGCTCTACCCCGCGATAAAGAGAAGATTTGAAAACTAATGGACAAACAAGGATTGAAAGTGCCCCTCCACCATATCTGTACAAATAGAATAACCCATTTATACAGAATGGTAAAGGGACCCTCCTACGATCGATGATCATAG